GGAAAAAGCCTATGTGTTGGGCCACAGGAGCGCACATTAATTACCAATCAGCTGCTTTTCATTAAAGGAAGGGCATGAAAAAATCTACTATGATATTATTTCGCGGTCCTGATTGAATGAATCAACTATTCAATTTCATAGTGAATTTCTCCATCGGCTATACGGCATCTATTTTTCAAGTGCGAGAGATTGCCGGGGTCACACTTTTTATTCTTTGAAAGATGGGAACGGGGGATCAACTCAATAATCATTGATAATAATGGCATTTCACTTCTGCGGCCTGTAACACATGGTTAGCGCCCCTCCTTAAGTCTCTTTCTTCGTTCGTAATCAAGCCGAAGGGAAGAATGTGGACAGATGGAACCAAAGCGAGCAGGACCAGTACCCTTAGTTGTTCTATACCTTGGAGGAGAAGGGTTCAAGTACCCATTCGGGGATTCAGTTTATTATTACCCCCCAAAAAAATGAAACTCTAACAGCTAGGTTTCGAGAGGGCTATATCTATCTCCGGAACAGGGGAAGAAAGGGAGGAAGGAATTATATTCTTTACAGCCCTTTCCAGACCTTATGTGATTTCGGTTAGCTTTTTGGTAGGAAGGGCGGTTGTAGAGTTGCTAGAGGTCCTTCGCGTCACTCTACTGTTTGTTTTCCAGGCCCTCTGATTTCCCTTTGCTTTCTTTATTACTTATCGCACGTGCCCAGCCTCAACGTCACTTCCCAAACCAAAACCGCCTTTCCCAGATCTATGAAAGGTGAAACATTGAAGGTCCACAACAGGTAACATAAATGAACAAGTTTCTTTTTGGGCGTATAGATACATTACTTCATTGTTCTATGAGGCGTTGCACTAAGCACATACTCGGATAGGGTCGCGAAGTGCAAAGATCCGGTCTTTGACAACCGTCGTAAGGACAACAAAACCTATACTTATGTGTGTTCGACACTATAACTATAGGCGGGATCTGTTGTAGGATGAGCGCCGAGCGCCGTTCCGCTCGATTAGGCGAATGCGAGTGAGGGATAAGCTTTCCCCGTTCGCTAGGAGGTTCTGAAAGAAAGAGTTCGGGCAGAAATAGATGGTGAAAGCCCCTTTCTATTCTATTATATTAGTAAAGCGCGCTCCCCATATCATTCATTATTAAAGATTAAAGCGAAAGCGACAACGTGTCACCCTAACCTTAAAATCGATAAACGGGAATGCGCTACCTAATAATGAGCAATGCTGGTAACAGCAAATGGTTCCTAACCTCATAAAAATCAGAGTACGGCATATCCGACTATCCGGCAACACGCTTGGATAAGTAACGCGATGAACCGTACCTGTATCTCTAGGCGCTATGATGTCTTATTATGTGGATCATGTCTTGCTTGAGGGTTCCAAACCCCGCCCTTCTCTAATAGGGGAAAGTACAGACCGGATATACGAGCGCCATTCTTCAGATGGATCGCTGTTCGATAGTTATTGTAGCCGGGATAAGCAGGCACGAACTTCCGTATAGCGCCCTAGTTTTTTTGTACAAGTAGCTAAGGAGGTACGATTTCCTTCAAACTTGTGAAAGAATACTTGCTGCGCACCTGCGCGCCTTTCAAGTCAAACGGAGATTACCAGTTCCGGAGGGACCAACGATTGTACTTCTAGGGACATAGCCTAAGGCCACGGCTTTTGTGAGTGTTCAGCACAATACGGTACGGTATGCCACCAGCATAAATGAGGCACACAAGAGCCACCGGCACGAGAAAGATTAAATACCAGCCTGGAAGTGATTCGCTAAGTCGGGTTTTCCAGCGGCCGCCTATTGTAGAATCGTCGATAACCTGGCTGCCACTATCATGTGTGTAAAGACTTACTGTATAGGCATACTGGAAACCGTTTGGCAAGTCAAGGTACCCTGAAATCCGCTCCTTAGCTATAACGTTCCAGAGTCTAACAAATCCAGAGTACCTTAACTTGCGGTTGCCGCACAAAGCAGGTCACCTTAACCAGTCATACCCATTTATGGAGATTCGGGATCTGAAGAGCTCAAATTAAAGCCTTGAAAGAAGTAGCTACTCCTACTGCAATAGTGAGCTTCTTTTAAGCCAGCCCACAAAAGAATAATTCCACCTCGACTTCCCTCTACCAGAGAATCCATGAATTCTGGGCACCTGCAGTAGCTGCAGGGATGGGAAAGACAAATAACCAGCCAACTATATATGCCTTAAAGATACTTTACCTTTCCTCACGGAAAGCCTTACTCTAACAAGTAAGCAAGTCCCTCCCTCTCCCTCTCCCTAACGGTCTTTTAAGTAAACTCCCTTAGAATTAACGAGATCTAGAGTCTTGGATGAATCCTGGGTCGATCAACCCCGATGGCTTAACAGCCCAGTGAATAACCTGATTCAGAGAGATAACCAGACACTCGCCCGGGGAGTACCAAATGCGGAAGCAGTTCCAGTCCCAGCTGCTGAGGTGGCGTAGTGACAGGTGGGAGCAATAACAACAGAAGCTGCGGAAGATCCTGCAGTAGTATATTCGGTTCTTTGCGGTGGAATAGATTCGAGCGTCCGGGCCAGAGAAAATGGGCGTTGACTTAGTTGCTTTTGCAGTCGATTCTAATCCCGATGTTGATCCGACGCAACTTACCGGTGATAGTCGCAGCACCAAGAGCTTTCAAGGGAGGCAGACATGTATAGATAGTGGCATACCTTCTGGATCGAGGGTCCCACCCGGCAAACACCATACAGGCAAAATACCCGCGGGGGAAAGAAAGCATTTACTTTTCTAGTTAGAGACCAACGTTTTGGGGCTAACGTGGGATCCGCTCAGGGACCTACTTGGTTTAGGTAACACTGGAGAAGGTCATTTTTGGAGGGGTCGGAAGAACGGGTTTAAAAGAAATATATATATATTATATTAGTTTGGTTTTTATGCAAAAAAGACAAAACGGGATTGGATTTCCACTCAGAAGGAAGGAAGGTTAAATACCTTTGACAGGGTTGTATTTTTGGGATGGTGTTCAAACTCCCGAAATGAACCATTACAGCTGGCGTCGACCAGCTTTGCGATACGTACGGACACGAAGAAGAACGCAGGCAGCGGAAATGCAAAAGAGAAGAGCAAAGATTCCCGACCCTTATTGACTCAACCACAAATCTGTTGAATGAAGGTAGCTTGCTTACTCTCAGCCACTAGTTAGAAGGAAATCCCTTTACTTTCTTTCAGAACCTTATGCAGTACAGAAAGCAAGTGAGGCGGGCTAAGATTCCATTCGAAGTAAGGTAACAAGATTCGATGTTGCACCACCTTCAACTCGATCCGGAGTTTTTCGAGAAAAGGTCCCATCCTTCAATATCATGATTGGGTCGACCAGGCCAGATCATGAGTGAAATATCATGATCGAGTCGACCAGGCCAGATCATGAGTGAATAGAAAATCGAAAACGTACATAGCTGTTCCAGCCGAAATACTTGGAATAATTCTACCACTTCTACTAGGAGTAGCCTTTTTAGTGCTAGCTGAACGTAAAGTAATGGCTTTTGTGCAACGTCGAAAGGGTCCTGATGTAGTGGGAGCGTTCGGATTGTTACAACCTCTAGCGGATGGTTTGAAATTGATTCTAAAAGAACCTATTTCACCAAGTAGTGCTAATTTCTCCCTTTTTAGAATGGCTCCAGTGACTACATTTATGTTAAGTCTGGTTGCTCGGGCCGTTGTACCTTTTGATTATGGTATGGTATTGTCAGATTCGAACATAGGGCTACTTTATTTGTTTGCCATATCTTCGCTAGGTGTTTATGGAATTATTATAGCAGGTTGGTCTAGTAATTAGGGGGCGGCCGTTCGGTCGCCTATGATACTAGGACCAATAGGTCAAAAATAGGTTTGTGCCGCAGGTGTTGAACGATCTACTCTACACAGGTGTGGGCTTACAGGGCTAGGGCTCATAAACCCTTTCTTTCATTCATCAATAGGGCCCTGGTCGGTCACTTTTCGGATCGATAAGTGGAAGTCATAAAAAAGAGATGTTTCTCTTCGCACCTCAGATCAAGAGGAAGGGTAGCTTGTCAAGCTGGCCTATATATATTAAAAAAAAAAAAAGATTCGCTGTCTTTTAACCGGCTGTTCTTCTTTGTCAACGCCTACTAAGGACCTATAGGTTCGCCTACTTGACTTATGAAAGATAATGAGAATGGGTTATTCACAAAGGAAAAGGCGCTACTTAGCCCTACTTTTTTAGAAGTAAGCGGCTGAGTTAGCCTACTATACAATACATTAGTAGGGTATATATAGTAGGCGAGCGAGTTAGCGAAGACGCTTAGGCTAATAGATAAGAGAGCGTCGGCGCGTAGCCTTCATTCTACTACGCTACGAAAAGGTTACGAAGTCACTTAGCTCGACGTTAGGAGAGTCAAGGGGGGAACACCATATCTACATAGAAGAACCGCTGTTCGCTGACTTTCTAAGGTCTAAACCTTTCGCTCCCCGGCGCAAAGCCGCTTCGCACCACTGATAGACTACTTAAGATTAAATTCAAAAGGCGCCATACTTAGTTGACTGACAATGACAAAGGCTTGCGAAACTAAGTAGGGCCTGAGGCCCCCTGCGAATCCGTAAATCTGAGGAGCATGCCGCAACAAAAGGATGGTCCCCTATGTATTTCATTCTTTCCGGAAGGGCAAAAAAAGAAGTACCCCCATCATGGTGAACCTCTCCTTGTGATCGGGATGAGGTAGATGCCTCCCAGCCGGGGGGGCGGATCGAATCGGAGTTTCCTTAGGTAGCCACCGACCTACAGTTATCCTTAAACTTCCGTGCTTGGTGGAGAAGAAGCGAACAAAGGTACGCTCGCTTGCTGTCTTGTTCTCTGCCGCGAACTGGGATCGCTCGCCAGCTAGGTCAGATTGGAGCGACTTTTTTTTTGAGAACATATTACCCATATTCGGGGACAAGGGGCGGAACGACCTCTCGATCTACTTACTGCAGCCCGGGAATAAAAACGTCGTCTAGGCGTTCCCTGTTGCTCCGATCTCCCCTACGCCTAGGACGTTGTCTGGGCCAAGAGCCATAGTTAGTTGCTGTTTCCATTTGGTTGTTTTTTTTCTTGTTGTTGATACCGGCAAGACCCAGCCAGATGATGTCTGCTGGTTGGTAGTGAGAAGACTCTTAGTACCTGCATACCCAAAAGGGGGCGCTGATTAAAAAACAATCATTTTATTTAATTTCTTGCTCCCCCTTAGCAGAGGGAAAGGAGTCTATCTATCTGCCTAGCTTAGGTAGATTTCCTCCAACGCAATCCACAGAAATTCCACGAATCCCTTGGTGGATAAGTCCGACGACTCAGCAGCAGTGCGGAATTGAGTTTCTTGTCTGGTGGATCTGATCGGGGGCAATACATACCAAAAGGTTCGAAGAAGGAACGCGCATAAGAGTATATAACCAACTCACCCTTCTGTATAACCTATTCACATTAGTGAAGCGGCTGGGTGCATAAGGGAAGTCAACCTACGAGCACCGAAGAGCATAGTAGTATTGCTGCCCCTCTCTAAGTAAAGGTAAAGTCTCTCCCTCAGCTAGAGTGTAAGGAAATTGGTTCAATTGCATTGCCTCTACTACCAGCGGCCTGAGTTCCCCACGCTCCGATCACCAGCACTTAGTTCCTCTTGACTATGCAATTCCCTCAGCTTGATAAGCCTACATCTTATAGACCGAGGGACTACCATAACCAAGCCTTTCAGGACTTCGATCAAGATAGGGAGTTCGCCCCAGAAGAAAAATTTTAAAAAAATGCGCGAAAGCATGCGAAGAAAGAAAGCAACAAGCGAGAAAAGCCCGGGCATATAGTATAACTATAGCCCGAGTTCCAAACCTATCTTACTAATAATATAATAATAAAGGGCGGGTTTCAGTCTTGAAGTCTGTCTTCTTCAATGGATAAGATTCAAAGGGAGTTTACTTGCTTACTTGTTAGAGTAAGGGAGTTTCACTTACTCGACTGTTAGGGAGAGGGAGTTTTACTTTTTTTCCAACGGTCCGAAATCTTTCAAAAATTCATAGAGTTCAGAAGCTTAGTGGAGAATGAAACTTATAAAGTCAAGGCAAAGAAAGCCATGTTTGAGGACAGACTCTGGAGGGGAATACACATCACAGGAGTTGGTGCTTACTTGAAAAGCACGGGATTCGGAGACAGTTTGCAACAAATCTCCATTACTGTTGGAAACAAAGGTCATTGCTCAGAGAACATGGGGATGGAAATCAGTGGATTCGTATTTGCATTTGCCAACAAGAATAGAGTCTCCATTTCGGTCATTTGATTGAGATGAAAGGCTTTAATTGCTCCTTTCCCTCCCGGTCAACATCGTTGGTGCTCTCTAGATTCGCGAATTCTAGTACCAATCTCAGCTATTGGGGAATCCTTTCTCGTTGCGCTGAGAGCCGAGAGGAAATAGATGAGTTTAGAGAACATAGCCGGCCGCTTATAAGTAGATGGACGTACCAGAAAATATGACTCTCCTAAAGTGGATCAATTCGACATTACGCGGTGAAATCTCTTTCTTCTGGGTGGAATAATCCACTTTTTAAGGCCCCAGAATGGTAAAATCTTACTAAGACCAAACATCCTTCTCGCAAAGCTCGAGTGCTTTTGGCTCCTTTCTTTACGGCCGCAGGGCCCGCCACAAAAAAGTGCTGAAATGCTGGGACCCAGAATTCAAAAACAAGTTCTGAAATTAAGTAGCTTGACTCGCAAAAGGCGACGAAGTAAGGGCGCTCGGAAGAAGAGGTGCCCGCGCGGAGGCGGGGTGCAGTAAACCACAAAGCGGGGCTACAAAGTCTCAATTGATTGAATATAAGGACATTAGGTTATGAAATAAACGAAGTGAAGAAGTTACGCACCGCCGGGTAAAAGAATCGTTTGAAACGAATGCATTCTTCCTTGATAGCTTTGCTACGTGAAAGAAAGAGAGTTTTGAAAGAAAGTTTCCGTGTGGAAATCTAATAGAATGGATTGAAATCCGTGGATTCTAACGAGCTGCCGGAACGGTAGAATCTCTTCTCGAGTCGCCGACCATTACTACAGTTGGGAAAGACCATTCCTATCTGGAGCACTATAAATTTACTTTCCTTTGCACCGAGAAAGAGATGGATTTGAATTCATTACGTAACTGTTCTTGATCGCCGAGCTCTGATGGAATGACATTGCAAGCCTTCTGCCTCCCAAAACGAATATTGCGAAAGCTTTCCGAGTATAAGGACGTGCCAGAAAATAAGCTCCATCCGGGTGGAGAAATAGCCCAATTCGTAGAATATGGCTAGTCCACTTTGACTCATAAAGATGTATATGGATCGGCTTCCACTAGTAACTCTTTCCGTTGCGTCGAGGGATGATAGTATGATCTGACCATCCTGTTATCGATTCGACGAAAGCACTCCCCTCTCTATTGTTCGAGCTACTTCATCGCTTTTCCCCTTGGCTTTGACTCTTTGGTCTGCCTGTCTGTAACCAATGCCTGGATGACTGTCTTGGCTTTCTGTCTCGACTCTCTTCCTTTCTGCTGTCTTGGTGAAGCCTTTAAACAAGGGTGGTCTCGGTTCTTTGCTTGGTTGATTGAATATCTCTTTCCTTGCCTCCCCTTAGTCTTAATTCGCCTTGGGGTGATATAAAAAGTTGTGAAAGAATAGGTTTCGAGCGTATCCGCTGTTTTAGCCATATCCGCTGCGCTCGTCCTTTCTTCCTAGATGCTTTGAATATCCCTGTACCGTCGATTGCCTTTATTACCGGATTACTAGAAAGTTATTCACAAGGAATTTCTCGACGGGTTTAATAAAATAAGTCAATTGCCACTGGTCAAAGAAGAGACAAGAGGAGAATCAAGACAAGGGGGGGATCACTAATTCCGGGAATATACCATACCCTTCTTCGACTATTCGACCTGCTCCTCGAAGCAAGGTATTTTAATTACTTACTTGTTAGAGTAAGGGAGTTTCACTTACTCGACTGAAAGGAGAGGGTCGACCCCTCGGATTTTTTAGTTCTTGGCCTCTATTCACACTTACACATCATACGCTTGTGTGGATAGCTGCTGAGAGGGTCTATGGCACGACGAAGCTTTGCGACTATGCGCGACGGTGATCGCCGACGAGAAAGTGTCGGCCGCTTACCATAATAAATAGTTTCAGTGTACTATAACTATATCTAAAGAAAAGTCTATAATTTATAAAATATTATTATTATAAGTCATGTTTTGGAGTTTGCCAAAAGATTCCGAAAATTTAATGGGATTTCTCTCTAGTGTCTGCTAAGATGCTCCGGTCTTTGGATGACGCTATTATGTGGAAAAGACCCCGATTTTCTGAGATGTAACTGGTACTATGTCTCTGTCTTTGACCTATCGATTGAGGGGTGCTTCTTATCGTATCCGTGGTGCGACCTATCGCCCTAAATCTGGAGCGTCACTATCTTTGTATGCTTTCGCCGGCAGGCGTATTCCCGTTACCATTGAAACTGTGGTTAGCATTTCGGAGTGTTAACGCGCACGGGCCCTCATTCTTTTTAGGGCTAAGTAGCGCCTTCGCTTTGTTTGTAATGAAAAGGAAAGAGAAGGTCTTCGGACATTTTATGCGGGCGGGCTTTCTTGATCGCCTCATTCTTCAACCATGGGTTAAGATGTGGCTAAAGTATCTCCGATGGTACGCTGAGGTTAGCGTAAATTACGATGTGTCGCTCGAGGTCTCTCGAGCCTCCTGTTGTACCAATGTCTATATTCCGCTCTAGGAATAAGGTAATGATCTTCTGGTATGGAGTTTTTTTTTGTTGTTACAACAGGCTGAGAGCAGTGTCCGTTCCCTTGTGTTTGAGGGAGTTGGTGCGGCATTCGAAGTTCGAGTGGCTTTGGTACCGGACAGAGGAAAGAGACAGAATAATAACATTGAAATAGCTTACTTTATAGGGGCTTGGAGGTTTGTTTTTCCTATTCTTATTCCTCAGTTTAAGTTAAGCTAGCGATGGGAATAAGAAAGACTAGGTAGCTCGCTTTCTTGGGATTGCTCGCTGGCTGACTATGACGATTGCCCTCACTCGAAAGCCGCTTCAAAAAATTCCAATAAGATCGTTTTCCCCCGCGTAGTCCGATTTACTTACTTTTTAAGAAAGCATAGAGGCGAGCTTTAAGACGTTCTTTGATCCTTGTTGTACTTTCGGGTTGGACTCCTGTCCTCGTCCTCCCTTGCCTGACAGCACACCTGAAGGAAAGGAAACCTGTATAACACAAACAAAGGAACGGCAATCACCACAAGCAATCAACGATTAAAAATGACAAACGAACGGGGCATAGGGTATAGAGGCGGAGTCTTGGCTGTAGTTAATGGGAGGACTAAGAGTAGCTGTAGGAATAATAAAAGGAGAGCTCTAGAGAATAGAAAGCGTCTTGTCAGAGCATATGTAGCTTCTGATATAGGAGTTGGAGCAGGAACACGAGTAGGGGCTCACTTTCAGTGCCTTCGCTTGTTAGCTAGTCTTTCCTTCCAAGCCACCAAGCCTTATCTTCGTCTCCCTTCGATCGTTTTCTTTTTTATTCATTTGTCACATATAGGTATAGGCGAATAAAAGATAACGATTTTCGAAGCTGTGCTAATAGTGGTCAAGAATAAGGTAAGAAGAGGTTTAATCAAAAATACGGGGCCAATGGGGAGAATGATTTTGATTGACTTTAGTCACTATACGAACACAATGTGAATTGCCTCATCGATGGTCAAGCTTTTTACTCGCGGAAAGCAAGCAGCAACTAAGGTAGTCAACTTTCTTAGTGCTTGCGCTAAGTAAGAGAGCAAAGAAAGTTCTTTCGTCCGATTTCTCGCCCAAGGAAGTCGTAGGTAGCAGGCTTGAGGGAGTCGTAGGAGAGAGCAAAGCCTGGTAAACGGATGCTACTCCTCTTCTCCTTCGGAGCCCTACTTCCATAATTGGATTGCTCCGTCATGACTTATCAAAAGTATGAAATTCTGGTTGGTTCTTCAGGAACCTAATACGAAAGTATTGAGTCTGAATCCCTGTGGATGAGGTGGAGCAGATCGAGAAAGCGTTAGGCGTCCTGTCGTTTTAGGGAGGTATTTAGGCGTTGTCCTGTTCATAGCTTCTGCTCTCCATAGCGCTTCACACCAAGCTAGCTTTCTTTCAGAACCTTAGTGCGCTTTACACCGAGCCCTCAAACAAAGCAATGGCTCGAAACCGGGCAACTGGCCAAATAACCACAGCGTCCTGCGCATCCTCACACACGAACAAAATTGCTAAAGCCAAAGGTCCGAAAGGTGTGTTCGTCGTAGGACATTTTCCTTGAAGTCTATAATGGGGCGCTTGCAGCTTCCCCGCCGGGGGCTTCCCTCTCAATTGAATGGAGACAAACCACCTTCGGATTAGCCCCTTGCTGATACACCTGCTTCTCCTTTTTTTTCTTCCATAACCTGAGCTTGGAGAAGGAATCTTTTATGATGGTGCTGCACCACCTCTCTTTTCTACGATTAGACGCATTCTCTTGACTTTCATTCATTTTAAAGTTTTAATTCATCCTTCGCAAAATAGCGACCTCTAGATCGGAAAACAATCTTTCTAGTTCAAACCTAAAAAACTCTGTAGGTCTCATGCCGCTTTACCAACTCTTCTTTTTCGGGGCGCTGGAAATCGAACCCAACTAGACCTTTTCCCCCTTAAGAATATCCTAACCAACTGAGCTAATAGGGGTGTAAAAGATACAATTACCTACGAAATTGCGTAAAATGAAATAGAAATTGCGTATGAAAGACGCCCAAAAAGTCCCATGCTTTCCGTTGGTCCAGGTTTTGGTACAGACTCCCCTCCTGCGCCCGCGAGGGATTTCATTCCTGACTTCAACGCGAGTCCCCGCCCTCGAGGCTCTCATAATAGAGATAGAGGAAACCCAACGAGAGCTAAAGGGGGCCCAGGAAGAATGGAAGTCCTGGGAGGGCGAGCGGAGGGAGAAGGAAGCGCGTCTCTATCATCAGCGGCTGAGAAGCGCAGAGGTATACCGCGAATACCAAGCTCTGTTAACCAGGCGGGATCTCTGGGAGGCAGAGTTAACGCGAACTGCTGGGTAACAGGTCGAGCAAGAAAGTCACGGGGTATAGATATTGACGAATAAAGAAGTCCCGGGAGGGCTCGAAACTCGGTCAATTGAGTCGTCTGAGTTCCTGTCAGGAGAGGGAAGGGAGCTCGACCGGAGAAGATTCGTTTTGGTAGCAGTAACTGTGGTGAATCTCCTGGCAATTCCACCTTTACAGTAAGAGTATAAGCATAGACAACCCTGGGGCGAGCTCCGGAGAGTCAATCAATAAGTTTTGTTGGAATGAGGTCAGAAGTCCTTTCACAGCCTTTTTCACCATGGGTCTTACCCGGGTTAAATGCCTTTCATTCGGTTTCGTCAGGGTCGATAGTTGTGACGGGATATTCTATCAGCTTACTTATCTTCTTTTCGATTTTGGACTACTTCCTCTCCCGCTTGTTTTATAGTAGGGTTACCCTCTACCTCTCTTTTTAGAGTCGAGCTCCCCTCTGACTAGGTTACTTTCGGCAATGGGGATCTAGAGGAGGAAGTGTACATGGACCGGCTTCTCGCAGAAGAGCAGCGAGCATTTAGTGGAAAGTCGAAGACTCTAAAAAGCTTCCCTCAAATTCTATGAGGTGAGAATGACTCTTGAGTTTAAGGAAAACTGTATATATCAGTATATATACGGAGAAAGTTTATCTTTCTAGTCCTATATGTTGACGACATACTGCTTCAGGGCGATACGAAGACATTCCGGAACTTTGAGATGGGTGAGCTTCATATGTCATTGGCATTGAGATTCACAAAGACATTTCCAGAGGTATCCTCAGACTCTCTCAGAAGGCAGGCCAAAAGTAAAGTATTAGAGAGGTATACAGCAACCCGCACCTGTACAGAAGGGAGACAGGCTCTGTCTTTCGCAGTGCCCGAGGAAAAAGAAGAGGAAGGGTATTCCATATACTTCTGCTGTTGGAAGCTTGATGTACGCCCAGACGTGTACACGGCCGGACATTGTCTATGCTGTGGGTTTACTAGGTAGATACCAAAGTCACCCAGGCATGGAGCATTGGAAAGCTGCCTTCAAAGTAATGAGGTATCTTCAGGGGTCAGAGACTAAATGATCACATAAAGGCGATCCGATATACTGGGGATCGTCAGATATTCGGACTCCGATTACGCTGGTTACCCAGACACCAGGAAATCGACATCAGGATACGTCTTCCTGCTTGCCGGCAGCGCCATTTCGTGGAAGAGTGAGAAAGAGTCACAGCCTCTTCCTCTACACACGCTGAGTATATTGCTACGAGGCCACATGCCAGGCCAGGCTGAGGAAATTCATCACAGGACTTCAGGTGATGGGTACTATCTCTAGACCGCTGAAGATCTACTGTGATAACTCAGCAACCCTTGCCTTCTCCAAGAAGAAAAAGTCGTCTAGCAGGTTGAAAAAACCACGACGTAAAGTACTCTTTTAGAAGGAAATTGTGGAAGATTATCTAGTGTCGATAGATCACATTAGCACCAGCATGATGATAGCAGACCCTGGGCGGGCACCTGGTCCACTGCCTGGAGACATTTCTACGGCTATTCTCTGGTCTTTTCTTTCTAAGTTTTTAAAAAATTGGAGAAAGACTTTGAATCCCTTCGTCCACAAGCTAGTTAAATACACGTGCAACCGATCCATCTGCACGACCGCGCTCATCTACCGCTGTCAGTCTTTACCTATAGGTATGAGAGTAAAGCTCCCAAGCAAAAAGTTATCTAACGCAATAAATAAGATGGAAAACTCACCTACCCTGACATTTAATGGAAAATGAAGAAGTCCGAATGGCCACTCACTCAAGAGTCAGTCTTCGGTTCATATTTTGTCGACCAATCCTTCCTATGAATGCGTAATTGCCTTTTACTTAATATACATATACTTTAATTCTTTTTTCGTTAACCTCTAGTCAAGAACAGAACATAGTAGGACGTCCTCCGGTTGTTTCATAGAGACAATAAGAAGACGGTAAGGATTAGATCAAAACAGAATGGGAAAGAAATAGGGGCTAGGTAGTGATTTACCTTTCTTCTATATTTTTATACTTTTATTTAACTTAATGAAATTCTTTAAGTTAATGAAGAGCCAGAATTTATTTTTTTTTTTTCTACATATTAGTAACATTTCTTTGATACTTAACAAGAGGATCTTCACATATTTTGCTTGTGCTTAATCTTTTCTGATTATACTAGAAATCTTATTAGACCCTCTTATAAGTTATAATTATAATTGGATTTCTTGAATTGTTTCATCAGGTCAGAATTACTTTTTGACTCTGCGCCAGTGATTCCACTATTATTTATTAGTGAACAATAATTCAACAATTCCTTCGGGGACATAATTCACATGGATATAGTAAATCTCGCTTGGGCTGCTTTAATGGTAGTCTTTACATTTTCCCTTTCACTCGGGAAGAAGTGGACTCTAGAAGTACTACTAATTTAATTGAGGAATTAAACTCTATCCATTATTTATTTTAACTATATTAGCATGGCTTAGAATCCACTCTACTTACCAATAGGAATATTCGGATGGGACCGAGGAATTCGGAGTTCTCTCCTTTAGGGAGGATTGACAAAGTACACCTTACGGAACGGAGCTATTTGATCAAGTGCCGAGCTGCTTTCGCTCCCGATCGTAAATGTTTCTGCCGTGGCATCTACGAAACGACAAAGGAACGAGCATTTTCGGGGACTAGCCGGAGATTTCGTACCAAAAGAAATGTAGTAATAAATAATAAAAAAAAAATACAATGCAGACAAATGCCATTGTACTCTATGGAGATGCTACTCCAAGTGAGTTGAATTTTATGATAGATAATACTTTTTCTTTTTCGTCTTTATCAAGTACCTCTTCGACGATGTCGGACGCGCAAAGCGCTTCACAAAATCTTAGTGCAACGATTTCTCAGGTATTTTGTCGTATGTTAAACGAGGTGGGGGCGGACTTGCCGTCAAACTGGTCTCCAGAAGAATTTTGCCGACTGGTGATAGGCGACGACCAAATGCTAACCCCATCTTATCTATCGGATGTATATTCGAACCTCTTAGAATGTGGCTTTCATAGTTGCTACTGGGAGCTCGCATTCGAATATATCCCGTTACTATATGGTTTAGTATAAAGTCCCCCGCTTCTCTTCTTTCTTTTTTTTAGTGAGGGCTTTCCGGACCTTCCCAACTACCTCTCCCGATGGTCATAAAAAAGCCCAAGTAAGCAAGTTATTTCAGAACCTAAGGGCCCCTCTCTGATAAGGAAGGAAACGACATAATCTCAATTTTACGACACGATGGCTGTTCTCCACTAACCACAAGGATATAGGGACTCTATATTTCATCTTCGGTGCTATTGCTGGAGTGATGGGTACATGCTTCTCAGTACTGATTCGTATGGAATTAGCACGACCCGGCGATCAAATTCTTGGTGGGAATCATCAACTTTATAATGTTTTAATAACGGCTCACGCTTTTTTAATGATCTTTTTTATGGTTATGCCGGCGATGATAGGTGGATCTGGTAATTGGTCTGTTCCGATTCTGATAGGTGCACCTGACATGGCATTTCCACGATTAAATAATATTTCATTCTGGTTGTTGCCACCAAGTCTCTTGCTCCTATTAAGCTCAGCCTTAGTAGAAGTGGGTAGCGGGACTGGGTGGACGGTCTATCCGCCCTTAAGTGGTATTACCAGCCATTCTGGAGGAGCTGTTGATTTAGCAATTTCTAGTCTTCATCTATCTGGTATTTCATCCATTTTAGGTTCTATCAATTTTATAACAACTATCTCCAACATGCGTGGACCTGGAATGACTATGCATAGATCACCCCTATTTGTGTGGTCCGTTCCAGTGACAGCATTCCTACTTTTATTATCACTTCCGGTACTGGCAGGGGCAATTACCATGTTATTAACCGATCGAAACTTTAATACAACCTTTTCTGATCCCGCTGGGGGGGGAGACCCCATATTATACCAGCATCTCTTTCGGTTTTTCGGTCATCCAGAGGTGTATATTCCCATTCTGCCTGGATCCGGTATCATAAGTCATATCGTTTCGACTTTTTCGGGAAAACCGGTCTTCGGGTATCTAGGCATGGTTTATGCCATGATCAGTATAGGTGTTCTTGGATTTCTTGTTTGGGCTCATCATATGTTTACTGTGGGCTTAGACGTTGATACCCGTGCCTACTTTACCGCAGCTACCATGATCATAGCTGTCCCCACTGGAATCAAAATCTTTAGTTGGATCGCTACCATGTGGGGGGGTTCGATACAATACAAAACACCCATGTTATTTGCTGTAGGGTTCATCTTTTTGTTCACCATAGGAGGACTCACTGGAATAGTCCTGGCAAATTCTGGGCTAGACATTGCTCTACATGATACTTATTATGTGGTTGCACATTTCCATTATGTACTTTCTATGGGAGCCGTTTTTGCTTTATTTGCAGGATTTCACTATTGGGTGGGAAAAATCTTTGGTCGGACATACCCTGAAACTTTAGGTCAAATCCATTTTTGGATCACTTTTTTCGGGGTTAATCTGACCTTCTTTCCCATGCATTTCTTAGGGCTTTCGGGTATGCCACGTCGCATTCCAGATTATCCAGATGCTTACGCTGGATGGAATGCCCTTAGCAGTTTTGGCTCTTATATATCCGTAGTTGGGATTCGTCGTTTCTTCGTGGTCGTAACAATCACTTCAAGCAGTGGAAATAACAAAAGATGTGCTCCAAGTCCTTGGGCTGTTGAACAGAATTCAACCACACTGGAATGGATGGTACAAAGTCCTCCAGCTTTTCATACTTTTGGAGAACTTCCTGCTATCAAGGAGACGAAAAGCTATGTGAAGTAAAAGAAGAAAAGGTCGCCGACTGCTACTAAGAACCTAACAGAACTTTTTTGAAAGTCCGGATCGACTTCATGTTCCTAAGTCAGAGAACCATTGTACTCTTATAGATCATAAGGATGCAATGCCATGGTCGGTTGAGGCTGCGCGGGATAATTAGTCAAACAAAATAAAAATACGAAGTTCTCTTCTCCTTTGGTTCTCTTCTTTCTTTTTACTTGGTTGACAGGGTCAGGGCCGTCCTAGTAATTTGGCATCAGAGCGGGTCACTAGATATACTTAGTGAGATCCGTGGGTAGTGCTAGGACGTATCGTGCTTCGGGGTCAATTTCTCATCCACCGTTTCTTGATGAAGAACTATGCAAGCGAAGAAGAAAGCCTCCCTCTCCCTAACGGTCTTTTAAGTAAACTCCCTAACGGTCAAGCAAGCGAACTTCGCAGAGCCTCTAAACTTCAACAGCTCTCGACACGGTTTGAGAATATTAAGATGTCTGAAGATGATAAATTCGCAGATTTCTATGCTAGGTTGAGTGTCATTGTAAATGGTTGTTGCAACCTAGGCAATCCAATGCCCGAGGATAGAATTGTCAAGAAGATTTTTAGGTCTCTTCTCATGATGTATTACTCTAAGAAGATTGCTATTGAAGAATCCAAGAATTTGAACACGTACAAGCTTGCAGAGTTGATTGGTTCCATCACGACGTACGAGATGGGGGGAAATCCAGCAAGAGCGTAGCACTTAAGGTTACGAAGTAAAGAGGATGAATACACGTCTGAGAGCTTGTCTACTAAAGAGCAGCTTGCTCTTCTCACCAAGCGGTTTAGAAGGGTTCTTAATTCTAAGAAGTTAAAAAAAAAAGTAAGCAAAAGACCAACTCCCTCCTCTCCCTATGGTCGAGCTACCGCCGTTGCTTCGCCTTTGGCGCCTCTCGATTTAGAGAGTAATCGTCTGACAAATCCTCTAGGTTATCCAGAGTGAATGAAAAGAGGAACCCAAAAGAGCAAGCTAGGTGCTATGAGTGTCAAGGGTTCGGTCACATTGCTTCAGAATGTGCTAAGACTCAGAAGAAACGGAAGAATGAAAGAGGCAATGAATGCCACTTGGAGTGAGAACTCTGGAGATGACTCTGCATCTGAAAGCGATGAGGAGGCCTTCTCGGAAAGGATTGAAGATCAAGACTCAGATGAGTCGGACTGTGAAGAACATAATCTGGAGGGGCCGAAGGCGTGAGTGTTGCATGATTTGTATGAGAAAGTCTGTATTCTCTTATTACAGACTTGAGAGAACAAGTAACCTTTCTTAAAGGCGCCAAAGACGGCGGGGTCTGAGATTAAGACTACTCAATTTGAGACAAGTGAGAAGCTTCGTTCATCCTTACTGGAAAAATGGAATTTTCTCCAAAGACAACTTGATGAACAGAAAAATCTTGTCAGGGTCCTCACTACTGAGAAAGAAGAACGTGAAACTGCGTTCTGCAAATCAAGGGCACCGAAGGCTCTGAAAGAAAGCCTCATCTCAAAATCAAGCACGAAGATTCCTAAAGTCAAACAAGTTTGGAGGGTAAGTCATATGTGCTTGTTTACCTTCTCAACTGTTCCAACACAACTTTCTGAGGCGGTGTTTGGTTGCTCTTACTGCGCTCTCTCCATGCAAGTCGGACACTTGGTACTTTGATAGTGGTTGCTCGAGGCACATGACAGGCGACAGAAGCAGGTTCACTACATTTTCTAATGAATGTGTGAGTGGAGCTGTCACGTTTGGTGATGGAAGGAAAGCTAAAATTAATTGAATTTGAGCATAGCGAAGTGGGAGACCGTAGGGAGAGGCACTGTTTCAACTCCCGGAATTCCTTGCTTAAAGAATGTCCCGCTTGTTGAAGACCTGAAGACAAATCTCCGGTCAGCTTTGTGATGAAGTAGGGGTTTAACAAAGAAAGATGTAGAGTCAATGATTCGGAAGTGCTGACTGGTTTAAGATCAAAGGACAATTGCTATTGCGCAAATGCAAGAGAAGCCACTGATGACAAGGTCTGTCATAAAGCTAGTAATGATGTCTTGGAGTTGTGGCACAAGCGTTTAGGTCACATGAATTTTCGTGATCTTCTTAAGCCCGGGGGCAAGCAAGAAGGCGCATGTGAAGGATGTAAATCGGGAAAGCAGACCAGAAGTCCTCATAAACCTATCAAGTGCATTTCCACCATCTGTCATCCCTTGGAGCTGTTGCACATGGATCTGGTAGGTCCAATGCAAACAGAAAGCATTGGTGGCAAGAAGTCTATATTGGACTTGGTAGATGATTTCCCGTGGGTATCCTTCTTGCACGATAAGTCAGAAGCTTTCAAAAGCAAATGTGCAATAGAATACAAACTGAGAAGAATGCATCCGGTGCTTGCATCATTCGACTCAGAACTGATCATAGTGAGAATGCATCTTTTGCTGAGTACTGTAATGAAAAAGGAATCAAGCATGAATTCTCTATTGCCGCTCAACAAAACGGGGAAAAAGGGGGTATTTCTCGAAATAGCCGCTAGTAAATGCAAAAATAGCGCAACACTTTTGGGCTGAGGCAATTTGCATGTTATACTGCTAATAGAGTGTACCTTAGATCAGGAACAAAAACAACTCCCTACGGGCACATTGAACACACGAAGGCTATATCCTCAGAGAAAACCTAGCCAAAGCCAACTCCTCGCAGTGACCCTGATTCTTAGGTTATTCTCTGACCAGTAAGGCATATAGAGTTTACAACAAAAGGAGCAAAGCAACTTGACCAACGGGAAAGTACTAGGGCAGCCATGGAATCTGCAAATGTGAATGTAGATTACTCTAGCATACGCCAGGATAAGTCTGAGGATGATGAGGCATTGGAGCCAGCAGGAGTTAGTAGGTGATCCAACACCTGAGATAAAAGACGCAGCAGATTCATATACTGACCTTAGTGATATAGATCTATACCTAGGTACAGAACGAGACCCGTTAGTGAGGTCCATATCGGTAATAGAAAGACCCGCCACCAAAAGCATTCGGAGCAGAAGTAGACCCTTCCCCCGCCATAATAGCACCACCTAGCTTCGCTGCATCGGGATAGTAGTAGCACATATCTTTATTTAGTGATCGTTATAGGGATAATAAAACCAATGATAGAGTTGACCTAGCCTAGCGACATCCATCCCTTGTCTCCGACCGGGAGATAGAGACTACTTCATGCGCAACTTCAACATCTCCTGCCAAGGGGTAGGCCTTTTTTTTCAATACCCCCTTTCGGAAAACGCATTGGCTTTCACTCAAGTTCGAGGATCCATTAAAGCAAAACAAAAAATGCACGTTACAGACGAAAGGTGGATGCTCATTGTCGAATAAAGAGAGTGCAAGCTATGCAAAAACGGAGGAGATGCTCATGCCTTACCTTAAGTTTCTCATCAAGTGGAAGGGAAGGCTAAAATGTTTTTCTTCCTTCTCAGAGGGCGATTCAGCAGCTTCAGTGACCCCCATGGTTATTGTATTGCAGGTTCGAATCCTGAGATGGATTCTTGTGTGTGGAGGGATAGCTTCGCTTCTGGGTTCCCGGGATGGCTCCATCTCGGTTGTGGATCTAATCAGCTCTATCAGACCGCCTGCCTCCACAGTGAAGCTTCCGGCCACTGCTTCCACAGCAGGACAGGAGTAGAAGTGAGTGCTTCAGGTTCAGAAAGAAAGCTTCGACGCTCTCAACCTGGTTTGGATCGTTTGACTATGGCTCCGCGTTCTTTACAATCATAAGCTCGATCACGAGGGTCCAAATCTATCTCGCCTTATTAAAACGGCCAGACTCCAGTCGTCGGTTTACTGGAAGACTTGCTGAAGAGCTTAGTGCAAGGGAGACCGAGCAAGTGGGAATAAGTTCTTCCAACTGCGGAGTTTGCCTATATTTGCCTATAAAAACGATGTGAATCGGCCTATGTTAAGTAAGGGGGAAATAACCATTCGAAGTGGTGTATGGTAAGCTTTCTATGTGGATAGGACGGATCAAATCTTCATCCCATCTTTTAAAGGAAATATATAAGAAAAAAAAGGTCGGATGGCCGAAGATCAAAACCTAAATGTGCCAGGGTGGACGATGAAGGAATTTGAGGGCTGATGTAGCTAACAGCCGCCTTCATAGTCGATTCATTAGGGTCGTCACCTTCTACCCGGAAGTATCCACCCTTTTCTTTGTCTGTTAAGCCTCACAGCTATGGGACTTCCTAAAGAAAACTGCAATCGTAGTTTATCAACCACTCACAAGACCACCGAGATCTTCGACTTAGCTCCCAAAGGTAATCCACCCGGCCCTTACCCAACCGGGAGCGGAAGATAACGAAAGGGAGACAAAGTCCTAACTAAATCATAACACAAGAACCTCCGTCTACATCAAAACACAAGCTACTCATTCAGTCGAGTCGATCCGATTCGTTCTTATCTATGGATAGCGCAAGAGATAACTTATGACTTCGCGGATGGAGAGGGATTCGAACCCCCGGTATTCCTATCAATACTTCGGTTTTCAAGACCGACTCTTTCAACCGCTCAGACATCCATCCTCTTCGCGCTTCGCTCGCCCTATCTATCCGCGCGCTGGTAGGGGCTTATCTATGTGATTCGCTACGCTTGCTTGCGCATATCGGCGGACTCTATTGCCTGCCGGTTAGCGAAACTTTTCCGGTAGTACGAATCGCTACGCTTCGCTTGTTTCTATATGAGAATATGCACCTTGGTTGCTGCGCTCCCTGCGGGTAATATAAAGAGAGTGAAGAACGAATGATCCTCCAAACAAAAGGAGTGATTGAAGTCCGACTCAAGCGAGTGAGTGAAAGGCGTGGCAAGAGAGCGAGTTCGCGAGTCGAACTCGCTCTCTGCCCGTCGGTTTGATCCGGAGCTCAAAGCAACCGGAGTTTCTGCCTTTACTTCGTAACCTATCTTTCCCGGTATATGCGAGACTTTTAAGATCTAGCTCTTTTCCGGGCAAATGATTCAAATGAGAGCTGTGGAACACCTGCATAACTGGATTAGCTTACTATTGATGATAGGGCCCAAGGAACAGAGGCACTAGACTTAGTAAAGTAAAGGGGGTTTATCTCTCTAAAACAGAAACAGAAGAGGAGACTCAGATCTAGGCCTTTCGGGCAGGCGATCCCAACATATGACAGACCGGGGCAGCAGCGGGATCTTGCCATTGGATTTAACGATAACTCTCGGCGCACCGGGTCTAAAATAGGCTGTTTTGGGACTTTCAAGGGCAGCAAGCAGTAGATATGTGTTTACGAGACCGAGGTCAATGCATGAAAAACAAAAATAGGCCACTTGCTGGTTCATCCAATCGCAAGACGAAAGAAGAGGTATAGTTTTCCAACCGGAAGAAGAATTGGTGCAGAGGCAGCTAAAGAGCTCTAAAGCATTGGCTTGCCCCTCGGTAGCTCTCTAGATAGCTTCTATGCCTTTCGGTTTCAAACTAAACGGAGGAGGTAACTCAAATTGGAAGAGGAGTGGAAGTAGCTCAACCAGCGCTAGAAGGAATCTTTCTGCCTGATAGAGGCAGAAGCCGGGAGAATTGATAAATGTCTTTGTTGGGGTGCGGTCCTTCTACTCCATTGAGAAGTACGAAGGCATGCTATCCGGGCAGGCCTAACCAATACCCTCGGAATCCGTTTTGTGCTAGTTAAAAAGGGTCCCTGCTTGACTTTCAGCTCAAATGGTCAGGCTGGGCCCCAGTGCGAGAAGGTCTTAGACTTTCCCGTCCTCCATTACAGATTTACTAGAAGTAGAGATTGATCCGCGCCTAGGAGCCTTTCTGCTGGAGCCCCTATAAGGACAGGACCTATCGCGGATCCACTAAAGCTAAATCAAGAATCCGCTTTGAACACTTCCAGTGCCTTATCTTTGTCTTAGGGCAGTTCCTCAGCGGAACGAGGATAAGCGACTCCTTAACTAATAATAAAGGGTAGGCTAGCCTTTCAATCCAACAAAAAAAGAAGGAGAGACTTCACCCACACGTACTCAATTTTTTTTATTATATCTAGAGCTGAACCCACGTCCTACTTCTATAGAGTAAGCGACGGGCAGATGGACTAAAGGCTATAAGTCTCTAAGCTACGACAAAAGGAAAAGTAGTGTCCCCGGACCACGCACCAAAGGGATTATCCATTTGCACGAGGTATAGCTCAATCAATAAGTTGAAGTTCTGTCTTTCCATTGCTTCGGAATGCGGTAGCCTGGACTTCAAAATAAAAAGGACTATGCATTCAACAAAGTAAAATTTTAGGTCGGCTTCGAACAGAGATCAGTCAGTAAACAACCTAGCCTTATAATTTCAATATTGAGAAAGGATTGCAGTCCAAGATTCCGGTCAGCTAATCAAAGAAAGAAGCTTTCGGGCTACAATCTCGCAAATCTCAATGTCAAGAAAGAGGGAAGGCCTGTCTTCTGTTCCATGCTCTTTCGAGAGTTCGTAGATTTGCCCATTCTACCATTGGAAGGCCTGCGATTAGAACTAGTAATGGGGGGAGTGGAGTACATGTGCTACGTGAAACTAGAGATTTCCTTCTTTTTTATTAAATAGTAAAGACTTTCCTTCATAAAGACTAGATTCAATGTGGTCGTAGATCTGGGTTTTTATTCCGGAATGGTCGTAGATCAGTGGATCAGTCAATGAAGCATTTCCAGTCAAAGAGGGGAATAGATCTCAATCGAGAGGGTGAGCTGCGGGCTCATGCCACACATTCACCTTGGCCAAATGAAGAAAAGACGGGTTCTAGGGGTCCTTCTCAGGCATGTGATTCAGGCTCGTCAGGTGGTGGGACATGAAAAAGTATAGAGCAGGGAGCCCAGGAAGAGGAGCCGCAAGAGAGACAAAGGCTTTCCAGTCCTTTCCTTTGACAGCGACTTAGAATGCCCTTCGGCGATCTTAAGGACTCACAAAGAAAGCCCCTCGGGCACCCCCTTATTACTTATATATAAGACAAAGCGTAGTGTAGTTTACTTGCTTACTTGTTAGAGTAAAGGCACCGAAGGTGTCGACCCTTAGCGTTTCACACTAAGCTCCTCGAGCCTTCCTCTAGTTCAAGAGTTCTAGTACTTGCGTTTCGTTCCAGTTCGATGATTCTTCTTCGCTTTTAAGGCTTGTTCAATCAATCTCATGGGTTCCCATGGCTCGTCCTATAGAAAGGGGGATACCCGGCAAGTAAAGGGAGCTTGCTTACTTAGTGCTTGCGCTAAGGTTCTGAAAGAACGTTAAAAGCATTATATAGATATTTAATAGATCTTATCAGTCTTCTTGTGTAATAGTAACTCTCCCCCATCAATCGGTACTAGTTATTCTCATTTTTATTCCTTGACTTGATTTGTCCGATGAGAAATGCGAAACAAAAGAAGGATCCTCCTGCTGGGAATTATATCCTACTCTTTGCCCGGAGAGATGAATTGATCGATTCAGCGGATCCTAGGTCGGGACTGACGGGGCTCGAACCCGCAGCTTCCGCCTTGACAGGGCGGTGCTCTGACCGATTGAACTACAATCCCAGGGTGTACAGCCTAAATTTTTTTTTTTTATTTTATTTTTTCTCACATTCGAACCATTTTGTTTCGCCGTGTTGTAACAGAGACACGAATGATATACTATATTATAAATTATTATCATAAAAAAAATATATAAGAATTTATTTATAAATGAAAATGCAGTAAACTCATAGTGGGCTAATTCATGAATTGAATCAAATGGACCCTTTTAACTAAGCGGTAGAGTCACGCTCTTTAAACGCCCTAAGAAATAGGCGTAAGTCATCGGTTCCAATCAGATCCGAAAAATGAGAAATCAATCAAAAGTAAGTGCAGTGGTGAATCATGACTATATAAGCTATTCTGATATTAAGATTCGATATAGATGAAATCGTGGAAGCGGACCTTTGATTTCCTTGGACCACGTAAGAATTCGCCGTCCGATTGAATCTTCTTGTTCCTGGATGCTCCATAGAAATCCATCGCTATTCCTTTCTTCCACCGAGAAAGGTTCAGTCCGAATCACAAGAGAAATTTATCTATCTTTTTTTTTTATTTTTCGTTATGGTAATGCAATGCAAAAGGGGTCTCGGAAACCGGGTTGTTTCTGATGATGAAAAGCGCTTTTTTTATGTTATGTGAAATTGATGAAAACCCGATATTTAAAGGTCGGTAATGTTAGAAGACGACTGTCGGTATCAGATGGTAAGATACCTATGGTAGGTATCTCTTTGAAAGCTCAGACGGAGAGAATTAAAGGACTCTTCGGGGGCTACTTAAGGCACTTTAGTGCAAACCAGAAGGACTGGAGCTGTTGGATGTTGCTCAGTGCTGCTATAACTTAACAACCAAAAAGCTCTGCGTCGAACTTCAGCCCCTTCGAGTTGGCCACGGAGCAACAGCCTCTGACGCCCCACACCATTGCGGCAGGAGGGGGCTTGCCCATCAGCCTACTTTGCCAAGAGGTGGCAGGAGCGCAACGACTTAGCCCAACCTACTTAAACAACCTAATGGCTTGGCCCGGTCTGAAGGAAGAAGAAAGTAGACCTTGTAGAGTAGAGAAGCGGATAGGAGGGGTAGCCTATAGACTCAAGCGATCAGCTCGGTGAAAACTCACCCCGTATTCCATGTGATGTGAGTCAGTTGACTTCGATTAGACCAGATCGCCCCAGAGAGGACCCACGAGGGCACCACCGGATGTTTTATATAAACTTACTAAAGAAGAAGTTGAGTATATCATAGCTGACCGCACCATGGGCTAGCCCATACACCCACTGCACGAGCGGAATACTACTTAGTCAAGTAGAAGGGCCAACCTGAGAGCGAGGCGGAACGGGCTGAAACTTACGATTACGATTCGAAGACCAAGTCAGAGACTACTGGACGTCTCGCAGAGCGACTCTCAACGAGGACGTTGAGACTTTTCGAAAAAAAAACCTTTTTTGGCTTAATCCGTCTTTACTAAAGATCAAGGAGTACACTTGTACTCCGGCTAATAAGGGAAAGGTTTTTTTTAATCACTCTGCCAACCTTAGCGCAAGCGCTAAGTAAGCAAGCTACCTTATGTAATAAA